TTAAATGAAATAATAGGGTAAATGAAAGTCTCTTTCTCACATCCACTCTCCTCACATTGTCGGAACAAAACAAAAAGATCGTATGCATTTTTATGAAAATATTTGATACATGAAGCCATAATCTAATTTCTCTCGATCTAAATCTTAGATAGATAGAAATTCGAATATTCGATAGAAATCCCAATGGATCCTCGTATGTTCGGGAATCGAAAGATATTGGAAATATCTCTTGTGTTGTAACTTGGAATAAACCTTTTTATGGAGAGGAACGGAATATCAAGTTATTCCTATGGAACGTTTAGGAACAAGAAGATTTAATCGGAAATATCGACTTTCAAATTTAAATATCAGAATAGTGGATATAGTCATGATTCAATGGGTTAGGTCCACTTACTTTTTCTTTTGTTGATTTCTAATCTTTACAATAGATTTGACTGGAATAATGGAAAATCAAAATATTTGGCGATTGAAGAAACGACTTATCATTATCATTACTCATTATAATAAAAAAATGTTCAACTTTCTTTTCTAACTAGAATGACTATTCTAATTAGTATACTAGAACTCATTATGTAAGGGTAACTTATTATCATTAAATTATATAGTTTCGAATTACATTATTATACAGTTGGTTACTCTTTTTTTATTACAAAAAAGTATCAACAATATCTTTATTCTTCGTTTAAATATGAATATTACCACTTGAGGTTTTTTATGAAAACGGCAAAAAAGCCCCTTATCGGATTTGAACCGATGACTTACGCCTTACCATGGCGTTACTCTACCACTGAGTTAAAAGGGCCATTTTATTCAATTACTGAATGAGTAAGTAGGCGGATAAGATAGATGGATCTATCTATGTATATATATTATAAGTTGTATTAGTAAGTATACACAGTAGACTCCTAGTGGTTAGTGGCCCCTTCGGGAACGAGAATTTGGATTTACTTAAGGAGTATAAGTAGAAGGTAATTGTGGTTTTTTGATATTGGATTTGAGAAATATCAACAAAATGAATTGTTTCAAGACCAACCCGAATGGAATTGACCTGACCCCCATCAGAACGAAACAAAATTAATTTGATTGATACATGTACCTACCAATTCGACGTAGATCCAAGATATTTTATTGAAGCATGTGCTGAAGAGATTTGGTTTGTCCTCTGAACCCAATTTTTAGAGAAAAAACGAATTTCGATAACTTGTTGATCCCCGTTCGCAGATTTTCAGATTTCTATTTCTCATTTGTTAATTTCCTGGGTTAGTGTGATATAGAGATACGCCTCTCTCATCTTAACAAGAAGTGAATCAATGAATGAAAGTGGAAGAAATGAAGTTTAACCTTCTTTTATGCCGAACCAATCACTTCCGCAAAAAGTCCTCTACTTCGTTATATGTTTTATTATTATTTTTTTGAATATCAATTTTCTAGAATCTTCATTCTATTCGAGAATAGAATGAAGATTCGAATGAGTGATTCATGAATTGAAATGACGAATACGAATCAAAAAATGCTATGGTATGGGATCAGAAAAGACGTAAAGATCCTTCAGATCTAGTCATACCATTCCATTATATTGACAATTTCAAAAAACTGCTCATACTATGAGCATAGTATGATGGCGGTCGGGCAATTATGCCCCCATCGTCTAGTGGTTCAGGACATCTCTCTTTCAAGGAGGCAGCGGGGATTCGACTTCCCCTGGGGGTAGGGTACTACGAAAGGAAGTTGATCGTGGATTATCAATAAGACTCGAATAGATTCTTCCTGGGTCGATGCCCGAGCGGTTAATGGGGACGGACTGTAAATTCGTTGGCAATATGTCTACGCTGGTTCAAATCCAGCTCGGCCCAATAATTCGCTGATTCACCATGAAATGATATAACCCCTTTTGTTTTCCAGAAATGGCAGATACGAATGAATTCTCAATCGATTTGGCAATAACGAAAGGATTACTAATAACTAATAATAAATAATCCGTGCTGCTTTCCGCTTTCACTAAAGTGTATATTTATGTGGATATCACTCGCGTCTCTGTTCCAACAGGGCGCTATTAATCTAAATAGAAAAATAGAAAAGGTTTGAATGAAATCATAAGAATTAAGAATATGGATGCTGTACGTTTTATTTCTCCGGGATTGTAGTTCAATTGGTCAGAGCACCGCCCTGTCAAGGCGGAAGCTGCGGGTTCGAGCCCCGTCAGTCCCGACGGATCCAAATCCAATAAAAAAAATACATCAATATATCTCTCCATTTTCTGTTAAACTGGGTACAAATGGTAGAGTTTCATTCCCAATGGTATCCTTCTTTTTCGTTTCGCATTTCTCATCAATTGGTAACAGTTGATGAGAAAGGGACATGTGTGAATTGCTAAAATTATTGGTAGAATCATATTCAGGATTCCAAGAGATGCAGTGTTGGGTCGCGTTTTTTTTTTTTCGACTGCTCCCGATCCGTGTATGTAATAGAATCGAGTACCGTATGGTTTCTGGGAGCACATACACAAATGGAAGTCATTTCTTGTACGATACAAAATGAATTTAAGAGAATTACTTTGATAAAATACTTTTCACTTTTAAAATGAAACCCTTTCTGGTTTCAATTTTGTGTAACTTCAATTACTCATTTGAATTTTAAACAATCTATTTCATTCCAATTTCACGCCGAACTTTTGATATATGCGTTCGATTCCTAATCCAAGGAAAGGAGATATTATTAATAAAATAAAGATAAACCAAAGGTCTCGCCCCAGCCCCTCTTAGAGAGGGAATGAATAATCTTTTTTTTTTCGGGTAAGGGTATTGTCGAAGAAAGAACAAACTTGAAAATAGTCAATTTACTGGAATCTGGAATACTTTCTTTTTTTATACCAGCACTCGTCTTTATGACACTTCTTTTTCTTTATTTTCCAAGAAAATGAGATCATTAAAAAAAGGAGTTAAGTTCTAAACTCCTTTTTTCCTTTTTTCGATTTTCTGTTTGTTTGGGTTTATTTGTAAACCATTTGGAAACAATGGAAGTGAAAAGCGGTTAGATGGTTGTACAAGAAAGACGGGAGGTTCTCAAAAAGACAGAATGGAAAAGAATGATAAATCAAAATAACGTATTAAAGTATAAAGGAAAGGAATTCTTTTGAGTGAATCAGGAATCAAAGTTTGTATTAGTATGTGAATAAAAGATCTGCCTATGTTATACTATTCAATTCTCGACGATGAATCGACTTGATAGCTCGGATATTGTTATTCATGATATTGATCCGATTCGATATCATCGAAATCGAATCGATCCCATTGAATTTACAAACGAAAGATTTATCATCTCTATGGGATTAAATCCCGAGTTATTGCGAAGTAAAAAAAAAAAAAAAAAACGAAACGATGAGATTATGGAAGTAAATATTCTCGCATTTATTGCTACTGCACTGTTCATTCTAGTTCCTACTGCTTTTTTGCTTATAATATACGTAAAAACGGTCAGTCAAAGTAATTAAAGTTATAAATTTGAATGAAACTGGATTTCTTAGTTCTTATCAATGATTTAAGAACTCAAAAAAAATGAAATTTCCCAAATGAAATGAACGGACTAAAATCAGGAGTAGCCTATAAGATCTGATAGTCTGGTCGAAAGATTCATAAATGAATCTTTCGACCAGACTATCCATTTTTATTATTGTAATGGATAAAGATACAAACTGAATCGAGATCAATCTACAATATGGATATGTATCTTCATACATGTTAATATCAATTAAATATATGGAATGTACATAGTATCTTAATTCTATTTCTTTGCTTCATCTATTTCTTTCCTTTATCTATTTTCTTTTTGTTGATTCCAATCAATCTGAAATAATCGAGAGGCAACTCTTATGATTTTCGAATTTCTAGATTTCTGATTATTTTCAATATGAATCCCGGTATCCATTAAAAAAAGAATCAAATCAATGAAGAAAAGACAATATTGGACATATATTTCTAAAAGAAAATCAAGTTACTAAAAAAAAAATGATTTCGGTTTTGTAGCACGATCTATAAAAAATATATAAAAAAAGTGATACAGTTTGATTCCCCAACTCAATTCGTATCTACAGTCCACTCCTTCCCCATATTACGAGTGAAAGGGAAAATGTAAAGACTACCATTAACGCAGCCCAAGCGAGACTTACTATATCCATGTAAATTATGGCCCCTATCTCTCTGAATATGAAGGAATTTTTCCATTAGTGTTTATTAATAATAGTGGAATCACTGGTGCAGAGTCAAAAAGGGATTCTGACCCAAGACCTTTGATGAAAGACTCCAATAAATATGAAAGACTTCAATAAACCCCCTTCTAACAAGTTCTTATATGATTTCTAGTAGAAATCGGGAAAGATTAAACTGCAGTTACGCTTTTCTTTGGAAGTATCAAAGGGAATGCTACTAATATGTATATGTAGGAATACTAAGACCTATTCTTTTTTTTGTTGTCCTTCATTACCATTAAGGAAAAGAAAAAGCGAATTATCCATCCAATCGAATTTAAGAACCGGTCAGTAGACACTCCATTAAAAATGGAAAAAATAGGTAACTCTTGATTTGATATGATAGCCCCTCCGCTACTAGAATCTTTCCTTGAATCCTAAATGCAAGGATTTACGGCACTTTAATTTAAAGAAGGGAACCCCCAACTGTTTTAGAATCAAGAAAGTCTCAATAATCTTTTTCCTACGTGTGTTTTGCTGGGAAAAATTCGGCGAGTTATAACAGCAAGGGAGAATAAAGAATAAGGTATTTAGAGTCTTGTCTTTTGTTGATCAGGCGACACCCAGATTTGAACTGGGGAAAAAGGATTTGCAGTCCCCCACCTTACCGCTCGGCCATGCCGCCAAAACGATACCAAATAGATGAAAATATTCCCCTTAGAATAGTATCTCAAAATACCCAATATCGAAATACCTCTCTTTTCTATTGAAAAACCAAATGTGAATTTTTTCAGTCACAAAAGCCCAAATTCAGAAC